TGCATTCAAAACGACTTGCTTTATAGATGATCCCTCTAGAAAAGGAGGGTTAAAAAAATATTTCTAGTTACTTCGTTCTCTATTTCTATTTGAAAGAATCCTTAGGAAAAGAATTTTTTTTCCACCGAGCTAAAACAATATGTTGATGGCTCTAGTAAACCAAAGTCATCGTTTAATAGCTATTTTGCTTCAATCTTTCCTATACAAATAAAAAATTAAAGATTTAGTTACAATTAGAACTACATTTTTTTATCTTTATCCATGGATCCTTTATTCATAATCAAATAAATTTGAATTATTGATACAATTATGTTTCGTAATTTCATAATCCGAATCCGATTTCTTTTTTAATTTATAATTGACCTTTGGATACAAATCACGAGAATGTATATTCTTCCTCGAATTTTTCATTGAGAGGTAAAGGACTCAATCCTTATTAAGAAATAAAGTTTTTGACCGGAATGCAATATCAATCAAACCAAAGGACCCCTTAACTATTAAGGGGCTTAATAGAACGAATCACACTTTTACCACTAAACTATACCCGCTACAATACGATTATTGTATATAAATAGACCTTTTGTCGAACAAGAAAATTGAACATAATCAACATAGGATCGTAAAAGAATAGAATCATTCAAATAAAAACGTTTACGTATAAGGGATTAAGAAAAGAGGACCTTTTAAATAACTATAAAATAACTATAACTAAAACTAAATAATAAGCAAGTTCTTTCGAGGAGTTTTACAGACAGATAGATCTCGACAAAACCGCTTATTAAGAAATAACATAAAAAGGAATTGTAGGAATTGTGCAATAATTCATAGTTAATTTTTTTACTTTATTTTACATACAATACATTTTTTTTCTAAAAAAAAAGAAAAATTATAAAATAATAATAAGAAAGTAAGAAAGAAAATTTGTATTCTAGATTCTATACCATAGGGTTAGAATTTATACTTTTATTGTTTCAATAACAAGCACTTTTTTTCAACAAATCAAAGAAATCATTATTCATTGGTCATTGGAAAACGGCCCAGCTAGGTACTGACTAGGCCAGGCCGTGGAAATAAAAAAAAAAAAAGACCCTTTGAACGAAATCAAAGAAGTCAAGAAGAAGTATTGATTTTTTATTATATTTTTCTTGTTATTAACTATAAAAACTATAAATAAAAAAATAAAATAATTCAAATTTATATTTATCTATTATATATATATATATTTTTGTTAGCGGAAATATTGGATTGAATTGGGGATATCCCCTTCAAGCCTTTTTTATTTATTAATTTTTTATTATATTTATTATATATTATATAAAATATATATATAAAATAAATGACATTAAAATTGCTAAAAGTTGTATATAGTCTATTTATGTAATAATAAATGGAAAAAATATAAATAAAGAGAAATAAAGAAAATAAAGGGCTTTGTTCAAGCCTTATGTTTTGTATTGTGTAATGTAACAAAGTAATTCAATTCTTGAAATTGGGAGAGATGGCTGAGTGGACTAAAGCGTCGGATTGCTAATCCGTTGTACGAGTTATTCGTACCGAGGGTTCGAATCCCTCTCTTTCCGTTTACGTCAATTACTTAGTATTTTCTTTATATTTATCTTACGAATTTTGAAAATCTTTTTGCTTAAAAAATAAAAAAGTTAAAAATGTGAAATGTGGATAAAAACCTAAGAACATGTTAAAATCAAGCAAAGAAAACAAAAACTCTTATTTTTTTATTCTTCACGTCCAGGATTACGTCCTGGATCATTAGATAGGAAACCGAAGATGAAGAGAGAAACAAAGAAGATAACTACCGTGTAAACAAAAAGTTTTAGAGTAAGCATTACACAATCTCCAAGGTATTTTTTTGTAAAAAAGAAAATAGATTCTCCATTTTTATACCACATATCCTATTTTGATACCAAGAAATTAAGTGGTTTGTGAAAAAGAGAAAAAGAAAGGAATCTTCATAAATTCATTTTTAATTAAAATTAAGAATCAAGTATTTGATTACCAAAAATTGTTTACCCAAAATATATAATTTGTTTTAATTGTGGTTGCCTCTAACTCTAATAGGATCTTTAAATAGAAAAAGTGTCAGAATGAAGAAATGAGGTAATCCAGATTTATCGAATCTATAAAATAATAAAAAAATTTCAATGTTTTAATCAGCGGGTTCACACTGTAATACTTATCTGATCTTATCCATTTTTCTAATTTTTTTCTTGAATAATCTTTTTCTAGGATAGTATTAAAAATCTCATCGAAAACTTACAGCAGCTTGCCAAACAAAGGCTAAGAGAAAAAAGAGCACAGGGATTACTGGCATGAAATCCACGATTGGACTCAAAAAAGCATAGGCTTCGGGCAATTTTGCGAAGAAAAAACTAAGGGCAGAGTTAAGACAGATACAGATCAAACTAAAGATATTAAGCATAACAAACATTTTTATCTTGAGGATAATTTGATTTTTATTGAGTTAATTAATGAATAAATATATTATAATTTATATTATAAATATTTTAATATAAATATAATAATATTTAACATAAATAAATTCTTATCTTTTATAATATTTTATTATGTTTAATAAAATATTATAAAATAAATAAAGAATATTTAAAATAAAACAATTTTCTAATTTTATAAATAAATAAAAAACGAAAAATGAAAAAATGAAATAAAGGTAAAAATTAAGACAAAAAGAAGGTAGACAAAAAAATTCTTTTTTGAACTTACCCAACCCCAAATCCTTATATTCTCAAAAAAAAAAAGAGAATATAAGAAATCATACTTTCGTAAAATATCTTAATTGAATTAGATGTAATGATCAATAAATTCAGTGTTAAGTATAATTCGATATCTGCACGTATAGTAAAAATGGAATCTATTCTATAGATATTAGGGCTTGAATTGACGAACAAACTAAAAAAATAATACTTTTTATTAGCGTCGAATGGAAATAAAAATGGGGCGTAGCCAAGTGGTAAGGCAACGGGTTTTGGTCCCGCTATTCGGAGGTTCGAATCCTTCCGTCCCAGAGTATACCCATTCCTTATATATAAGGAAATATGGATATCTTATAAGGATCAAATTATAAGCAAAAAATAATAAAATTAAAATGAAGAATTTAAAAATATTTTTTAAATTTAAAACTTCTATTTATATTTAAGTTATATTTAAGAGTATAATATGGTATCTAATGTGAATGTGATTCTTTTTTATGTTTATGATTTTGAATTATTCTTCTCTAAATCATATCTTTTTCACAAATTTTTTTGAATGAAAATAGTACCCAAATGTAATTAAATCTAGTAATAAAAAAATAACGTAAAACATAGATAATAAGAGTTTGAATTAAAAAAAAAGTCGAACGTTTTTTTCATTGAAAGTTTTAATTTAAAATGAAAGTGTTAAAATTTATAAAAAAATGTATTTTCTTTAAACTTTTAGGTATTTTGTCTTTGGTTTTCATTCTAATGAATATTGTAAAATCTATGTAACAATCGAGACGAAGGTCATTCATCCCATGTTATTTATAAATTTTTATATTTCATTCATACATTTCCATTCATACAATAAAAAAAATATGGTATTACTTTTCATTCTTACTGAAATTTATTTAGAAATTTAATTAATTTTTAAATTAAATTACTTTTTCATATAGTTAGTATATAGAATCTAAGGAAAAAATATGGATTACTGTGTATTGAGTGAAAAAATGACTATTCATGATTCTATAATTGAATCAATTACATACCGGTTCCAAATTAAAGGAATGTTATGGTAAAACTTCGTTTGAAACGATGTGGTAGAAAGCAACGTGCGACTTGAAGGACATGAGATCCACTGTGGATTCTTACATCCACCATTTTTTATTATATAGGAATGAAGGTGCTCTTGGCTCGGCATCCTTTATTCTATTCTGTTCCACCAGAACCCTTATTTTTTTTTAAGGGGCGGTGGGGAGGGCTGCTAATGTAAATAGTAAGGTGATGGAGCTCGAGTAGAAAGTATTTATTCATTTCCCAAGTAAAGGATCTAGGGTTAGTGTCAATTAATAAGTTGAAAAAACTTCGTAAGTATATTTACGATATAGAAATCAAAAAGATCAAATTGGAGCAAGTTTCAAATTCAAAAGTAAATTTTTTAGGATTGGTAAAACTCTTTCGATAAAAAGTGTATCACGCCAGAATCAATCCTTCGTATGATTCTTTGATATAAAGAAATCGCAAAAAAGGTATGTTGCTGCCATTTTGAAACAATTAAAGATCATCGAAGTAATAACTAAACCTAATGATTAAAGTCAAAGATAAAGGATCCTGTAACAAGGAAATACTCTTTTCAATTATCTCAAAAACTAAATCAAAATGACGAATAAAAATAGATTATAAAAGAGACAACCTGAAAAGGGGTTAGAGACCACTCAATAAGTATAAAATAAAATGCTTTCTTTGAGTTATTTGAGAGTTATACAACTTGAGTTATGAGAATACAAATAATTTTTTTTCTCGAGCCGTACGAGGAGAAAATTTCTTATACGTTTCTAGGGGAGGTTGTTCATCTACATCTATCCCAATGAGCCGTTTATCGAATCGTTGCAATTGATGTTCGATCTCGAAGAGAAGGAATAGATCTTCGTAAAGTGGGTTTTTATGATCCGATAAAGAATCAAACCTATTTAAATGTTCCCAATATTCTATATTTCCTTGAAAGGGGCGCTCAACCTACAGGAACTGTTCATGATATTTCAAAGAGGGCAGGGGTTTTTACTGAGCTTCATCTTAACCAAATGAAATTAAATTAATGAAAAAAAAAAGAGGGTGTGTATGACTCGTATATAGCTTTGTATAATTTTTTCTCTAATATTCACCCTCTTTTCATTCTTCATAATATATGTCGTGTTCTATTTCTATAATGAATGACAAAAATCGATTTTTTTCTATAATTTGATTTATAGATCAAGCAATGAAGTTCATTGGTTCTAGAAATATAAAATT